CATTTCATAGGGAACCTAAAAGTGGCTCTATTTCATTATATTCCATTCATATCCTAACTCCATTCATTTAATATATAATATAGTTTTTTGTTAGTGGCATAATTAATGAGATGTCCTTTCTAGTCTACCTCTTGATATACCAAATTTCAAAATCATCATATAAATTAAAAACCTAGTTAAGGGGTCATTACAAATATGATTTATCTAAAATTAGGAATTAGGGGGTTTAATTTAGACCACAAAATCGGCCAACAAATAGGTTCAATGAATATCTTATGAATCATACTATTAATTTAATTCATTATCAAAAAAAAATGAAATCTATTGCAAAATACAAAATTTGAAAAAAAAAAAAAAACTATGTAAGATCTTTTCTGCTATAGATTTTTCAATTATAATTATGAGTATCAAAAAACTTCTATATTTATAATTTAATTTATAAATCACCCCATTCAAAGTCAATAAAAAGAAAGGAATTTATTCTGATTACAACGCATATAAAACATTAATATATATTGGTAAGTATTCCCATTATTCACAATTATCTATTCGAAGAAAATATTAGGGATTTGGCCAAAAATTAGGATAGAAAATCTTTTCATTTGATAGGAAGGAGTGAATGAAGAAGATGGATAAATACTCAGTTAACCTCTAGATCTAATCTAGATAAAGTTCTTTTTAGACTTATATGTAATAATACATACAGAGTTTGATCCATGGGTCATCCTCAAAACATCAACCCAATTCTTTTTTTTTTTTTCAATTTCATTTTTAATAGATTTAGATTTCAGATTTTCAATTTTATTCAATAAAATGAACGATAATAAATAATTGATAATCAAATTAGGTTTAAAAAATGAAAATGACTATCATTATCATTACTGATCATCACAAATCTCTTTAAATAAAAAAGTAAAATATAAAAAGTTATTTAATTTTATGGTAAAAAATTCATCCATTTCAGCTATTTATCAACAACAACAAAACGAAGAAAACCCAGGATCTGTTGAATTTCAAATATTAAGTTTCACCAAAAAGATACGAAGACTCACTTCACATTTAGAATTATACAAAAAAGACTATTCATCTCAGAGAGGTCTACAAAAAATTTTGGGAAAACGGCAACGACTGCTTTCTTATTTGTCAAAGAAAAATCCAATATCTTATAAAGAGTTAATTAATCAATTGGGTATTCGTCAGTTGAAAACTCGTTAATTTTAAAATGAATTTAATTTTTAAATTCATTTTTATTTTTATCAGTAACTCATACATAAAAATGAATTGAGGCAAAAACTTATGAATGTACCAGCAAAAATATTTCATTATAGTTAATAAGGGCACCCATCATACATTAATCCGTGGTGTTCTTAGACTCATACATAGTTACTATTAATGAATTGAATCAAACAAGAGAAAGAAACAAACATAAAACTATTTCTATATGATAGGTTTCCCCTGGTAACTGGGTTCATGAATAATTATAGTTAACAAACATTACGAACCAAGATACATTATTCAAAGTTTCATTATTACTTTATTTCACACAAATCGTTTACCGGTAACTATTAATAAATTCAATATGTTTATCAAAAATTAATCACATCGGAACGTTTCCGCGGTAGAATTAAGTTGTAATTTGATAAATGTATTTTGTATTTTATGCATTTGTGTATGTCCTATGGATCTGCCCTCCCCATTATTGATTGGAAATTCGAAACTAATATTCAAAAAAAAAAAATTATTTAATTGTAATTCAATTTAATTACAGTATTCATTTTTTGAATTTGTATATTTTGTGTTCATTTTGTTGAGTATGACCCAACAAATTTTTTATTAATGATTGAAGAATATAAACTTTATACTTATCGTCATCATAAAGTGAATTCTAATTCAATTGCTTTTCATTATTTATCAATGTAAGTATTTAATGATTATATCATTCTAACAATTTTGAAATGGATTCAAATAGAATCAAAATATAATGAGAACACTCTTTTTTTTTTTTTTATTTCTTTGAATTTCTATTTTTATTTGATTGCAATATTCATATTCAAAAAATATCTTTCTTTTTCTATAATTCTTAGATTCTAGTTATAGTGAATCTAATCCATCCATTTATAATTTGAATACTAGAAAGAATAAAAATGGCTAAGGAGTTGGTCAATGATGCTAGAATATGTAATTGTTTTGGTGATTATTTATTTTGATAGGACTGATTACGAGTTCAAATATGGTTATAGCCTGTATGTGTCTTGAACTTATATTCAATGTGGTTAATAGAAATTTTGCAACATTTTCTTAATTTTTTCATAGTTGACAATGAAAATAACATTTTTTTATCAATTTTTTATAACTATTATTGTTTCGTGTCAATTTATCATAACATAAAATCAACTCGTATCAATCAATCGAATTTGTTAAATAAGTACTCTTTACTTAATTTTTATTCATTATAGAAATTGAAATATTTCTATTTGAAATGAATAGATTGAAATGAACACTATGGTAGATAAATTCATTATTGTGTCTCTGAAAAAGTAAGAAATCAAAGTATCTTGGACCTTTTGTATGAGTCTATCCAGACTTAGATTCAGACTTAGATTGATTCTCAAAATTATGAGAAATCATTGATTCATCTGGTCTATAAATATATAGAATTCAAGTAAAAATACAATGGACTAGATCGAAATTTTATGACATTCAAAAATTTATAGATCCAATGTCACATTCAGTAAAGATTTATGATACATGTATAGGGTGTACTCAATGTGTCCGAGCTTGCCCCACAGATGTATTAGAAATGATACCTTGGGATGGATGTAAAGCTAAGCAAATTGCTTCTGCTCCGAGAACAGAGGACTGTGTCGGTTGTAAGAGATGCGAATCCGCCTGCCCAACCGATTTCTTGAGTGTACGAGTTTACTTATCACATGAAACAACTAGAAGCATGGGTCTAGCTTATTGATTACTTTACATTTTATTTTTTCATTTTATTTTTTTTTTATCGATACAGAAAACAAAATCAGAATCAACAATATAATTTATATTGTTGATTCTGATTTTGTTTTCTGTGGTTCAAGTATATCTTGTCTTTATTACGAATTCTTTTCCCTGGTTTAACAATAATTCTTGTTTTTCCAATATAAGAAATAAAACAATTCAGTGGTATACTAGTTTTATATGTATATTCTCAAATAGAACTGCTTATAATGACGACCTATGCATTCTTTTATCATTTCGAAAATTCTTATCTTTTATTTACGTTGTCTATTTTTATTTTTTAGTCATTTCTTAACTGACAAGTTCAAGTAAATGAAATGACAAGTTCAAGTAAATGAAATGACAAGTTCAAGTAAATGAACCATAACTATGTAGTCCTATTCCTAATAGATTGACTCCAAAATAACATATCCAAATGAGAAAAAAACCCATAGAAGCCACAATCGCAGAATTGGTACCTTCAAAATTTTGATTTGTTCTAATATGTAAATAAATAGCAAATAAGGTCCAAGTAATAAAAGCCCAAGTTTCTTTTGGGTCCCAATTCCAATAAGATCCCCATGCTTCGTTAGCCCATACTGCTCCCGAAAGAATACCTATGGTTAAAAAGATAAAACCTAAACTAATAATACGATAACTCCAACGATCCAATTGTTGAGTCAATTGAAATTTGTAATAATTTCTTGAAGAAATAAAAAAAGTTTTGAATAAACTATTTCTTTTTTCTATCATGTATTGGCCCTTTTCAAACGAAAAAGATTCATTTAATAAATGATCATTTTTAAAAAAAAAAATAGGAAAAATATTTATGAATTTTCTAAATGTAATAACTAGTAGAGCTACAGATAATAAAGATCCGCATAAAAGAGCCGCATAACCTAATATCATCATACTTACATGCATCATTAACCACTGAGATTGGAGAGCGGGTACTAATATCGTGGATTGATGCATTTCAGTGAAAAGACCTGAAGTAGCAAATCCTTGAGTCCAAATTGCACTTGGCATGATTATTGCACTTAAAGGATTTTCATGTTTTTTAAAATAAGGAACCATATGGATAATGGAAAAGCTCCATGAAAGACATATTAAGGATTCATATAAATCACTTAATGGAAAATGCCCTGAAGAAATCCAATGGCTAATTAATAATCCTGTTATACATAAAAAAGTAGCAATCATACCCTTTTCTGACGAATCATATAGTTCTATGATTTCATCGACTAATAAGATTATAAATTGAATTGTAATTACAATTGAAACGATCGAGAAGGATATATGAGTTAATATATGCTCTAAAGTAGAAAATATCATAAATAAATAACATCTCAAAATTATTCAAAAATTATTAAATTGGATAATAAACAAATATAGTATTCAAAAATAGTAATTAAGCGTAGGTTCCACCCAATTATACAAAATTCCATACGATAAGTAATTCAATAAGATTTATAGTACACTTTTCTTTATTTTACATAATCAATGTGATGCCGCCACTCGGACTCGAACCGAGATGCTTTAGCACTGCTTCCTAAGAGCAGCGTGTCTACCGATTTCACCATAGCGGCTTTCCAATTCCAAAAAGGATAAAAATATAGACTATATTACTAGTATACTATTTAGTATTCTACTATTGAATATTCAATAATACTTTGACTATATTGAATCATTCATAATCATAACATATTTTCATTAAATTGTCTATATTTAATGAATAAATTCATAAATCTACAATCAATAGTTGCATTAGAATATATAGAATATATAGTATTCTAATATAGAATATATAAATAATTCTAGTTATAGAAAGAATATAAAAATAATATAAAGAATATATCATATCATATTATACAGAAGAATATCGAAGATCTTATAAATAATCTATTAGATAATCATATAGATGGTCATATTTTAATGAATAAATCTCGAATCAGTTCCATGAGAACAATGAGATTCCTAATTCAATTTATAGGATAATAAAATATGAAAAAAGATTTTTT